AAAAATCTTAGAAAGATAATTCTATTTTAAATTTGCAGTTTAATAAATTAAGATTTATCAAAATATATGATTACATCTATTATAAATAAGGGGCGACAGCCGTCTATCACATTTAATGGTCGGTTTAGATGTAACAAATGTAATGTTAGTTTAGCCACATTTATTAATTAATAAATTCGGAAGGAGAAAAATAGATGAGGACATCTAACACTAAATAAAAACAATTTAAATTATAACCCTACCGCCAATTAAATTTTATCATACCTTCCTTTAATATGTAAAGATAACCGATAGACAGGAGTTTTTACAAAAAAAATGAAAAAATATAAATAATAATTTAAATTTAAAATTTAGGACTTTTTTCAGTTTGGCAGAACAAATATGCAATAAATTTAGAATTTATTTATGAGTTATTCAACTGAAATAGATAAGACTAATAGAGAATTTTCTTTTTTATATTTTCAAAATATATACTTATATAGTTAAAAAGTCTATAGTAAAGGGGTAAAAATGAAAAATGAAAAGTAAATAATAGTTACTGATTGACTTATAAAATTATACGGAAATTCAATTGGCATTGCTCCTAAATATGTTAAAATTAAAAATGAATTAACAAAAACTCAAAATATTATTTTTTTAAAAAATATGAAATAGAAAGATGATATTTTGTTCTTTATTGAAAATGAAAAAGAAATAATAATAATAATTGATATTATTAAGGCTATAACCCCACCTAATTTATTAGGAATTGAGCGTAGAATTGCATAAGCAAAAAGAAAGTATCATTCTGGCTGAATATGTGGAGGAGTAATTATTGGATTTGCTATATTAAAATTTTCGGCATCTATAAGAGTATAGGGATACTGAAAAATAATCACATTAAAAATTATTAATGCTATTAAATACCCAAATAAATCTTTAATTGTAAAATAAGGGTGGAATGGGATTTTATCAATGTTTAAAGAAATTCCTAGAGGGTTCCTGGAACCTTTTTCGTGAATCAATATAATATGAATTAATACTACAATTATTAAAATGAAAGGTATAATAAAATGTAAAGAAAAAAATCGAATTAAAGTATTATTATCAACTGAAAATCCCCCTCAAATTCAATAAGTAATTAAGTTTCCAAAATAAGGAATAGCTGAAATTAAATTAGTAATTACAGTAGCTCCTCAAAATGATATTTGCCCTCACGGGAGAATATAACCTAGGAATGCTGTTCCTATTAAAATAAAAATAATTAAAAGGCCTGAAAATCATACTTTTATAAATTTAAAAGAAGATATATAAATTCCCCGGGCAATGTGAATATAAATAAAAAAAAAGAATATTGAAGCTCCGTTTGCATGAATCGACCGAATTAATCAACCATAATTTACATCACGTTGAATATGAGAAATTATTATAAATGCTGTGGAAATATCTCTTGAGAAATTTATTGCTAAAAATAAACCAGTTGTAATTTGAATTATTAAACAAAGTCCTAATAATGACCCAAATCTTCATATGTATGAAATATTTGAAGGAAGGGGAACATTTTTAATTGAGTTAATTATTTCGTTTAACATAAGTTAAGCTTGTTATTTTAAGGGGGTTTGAATTTATCTTAGAAATTTTTATTACAACTATTAAGGTTATAATTAAGAATAATATTATTATTAAAATCATATTAAAAAAATTATTAAAATACATTTTTGACAAAAGTGAAGATCTAATATTTATTAAGAAGGAAGGAATTCTTATAAATAAAATTATAAATGAAATTGAAAAAGTCAAACTTTTTTTGTTTAAATAAATTTTTTTATTAGGGCATAATCTGATTATATATATAAAAATAATTAATATTCCACCTAAAATTAATAGAATTATAATTATTGAAATAATAGCTAATTGAGAGATTGAATATAAAATTACTGAAAAGAATAAAACAAGAAATATAACTGATAACAATATTATTATTGGATGATTTATAGTCAATAAAATGGTTGCTAAAAGTAGAAAAACTTTAATTTCAGAAAATATTATATATTTAGTATTTAAATTTTGGAGATTTAAGGTGAGATTTCTTTTCTGATATTAAAAGAAATTTTCAAATTTGGTTTACAAAACCAATATTTTAGTTTAAATTATTTTAACAAATGATAAGATCAATAATTTCAATTTATATTATTGGACTAGTTTCTTTTATTTTAAATCGTCACCATTTGATTATACTACTAATAAGCATTGAATTTATATATCTTTCTTTAATGTTAATATTTATATTAATATGTTTTTATTTGAATATACTAAGAATTTTTGTATTTTTAGTCTTGATTGTTTGTGAGGCAGCTTTGGGTTTAAGAATTTTAGTTTTAATGAGTTTTTATTATGGAAATGAAATACTTAATTCTATAAACTTAATTAAATGTTAGAATTAATTTTATGAAGTTTTTCAATTTTATGTGTCCAATTTTTTTTACATTCTTTTCAAGTTATAATTATATTAATATTTTTAATATTAAAATTAATTACATTTTTTGTATCTTGTGAGGGGCAAATAAGATTTTTTTTTAATGTGGATTTATTAAGAAACTTAATAATCTCTTTGACTATCTGAATTACAATTTTAATATTTTTAGCGAGAATAAAGAATCACGTTTATAAAAATAAAGTTTTTGTTTTCTATTCCATTTTAATAAATTTTTTATTAATTATTTGTTTTTCAGTTAGGAGAATTTTAGCTTTTTATTTTTTTTTCGAGTCTGTTTTATTTCCAATAATTATAATAATTTTTGGCTGAGGATCCCAGCCTGAACGTCTTCAGGCTGGGTTCTATATATTATTATACACTTTGTTTGGATCACTTCCAATGCTTTTAATAATTCTATTATTTAAAAGTAATTCCTTCATATATTTATATATAGAATGACTAAACTTAAAAATAGGAGCATTTTTTGTACTTATAATACTAGGATTTATAGTAAAAATCCCAGTATTTTTTTTACATTTGTGGTTGCCTAAAGCGCATGTTGAGGCACCTATTGCAGGTTCAATGATTTTAGCAGGGGTTTTGTTGAAATTAGGGATTTATGGAATCTTTCGTTTTAAGAATTTTTTTATAAAAGAAATGATTTTGTATAATCATTTATTAATAATTGCATCAATTTGAGGAAGTGTTTTAATCAGAATCTATTGCATTTTCCAAAGAGATATTAAATCTCTTATTGCATATTCTTCTATTTGTCATATAGGAATTGTTTTTTCAGGATCTATTAGATTTACTTTTTTTGGGTCATGAGGGTCATTGGTATTAATAATTGGGCATGGTTTATGTAGATCTGGTTTATTTTGTCTAGCAAATTTTTTTTACGAGCGATTTTTTACACGAAGAATAATTTTAATTAAAGGAATAATAAAGATTTTTCCTTCACTTTCTTTATGGTGATTCTTATTTAGAGTAATTAACATGTCTGCACCTTTAACTATAAATTTATTTGGAGAAATATTATTAATAATAAGAATTATGAAAATTAGTATATTATTTATAATTCCCTTAATACTAATTGTTTTCTTAAGAGCTTGTTATTCAATTTACATATATAGATATTTAAACCATGGGGATGGATGAACTTTATGAAGAGAAAAAAATATTTTCTTGCGTGAATTTTTATTAATAATTTTACATTTTATTCCTCTTTTAGTGTGAATTTTAAAAATTGATTTTTTTTTAAAATGAACTCAATAAATAGCTTAATTAGTTTAATTAAAAATAACAAATTGTGATTTTGTAGATGAAAATTCATTAAGTAATTTTTATTAAATGAAGATTAATACTGATTTTCCTAGCAATAATTTTTATAATATTTTTTATAATTTCTTTTTTTTTTAAAAACTTGTTATTAGTAGAATATTTTTTATCTTCTTTTTTAAATGTTGATATTAAATTTTATTTTTTGTTTGACTGAATTAGAAATTTATTTGTTTTCACTGTATTATTAATTTCAGGTATAGTAATTTGATACAGAGAAGGGTACATATTTCATGATAATAATAAAAACTATTTTTGTGTAGTAGTTCTTCTTTTTGTATTGTCAATAATTCTTTTAATTTTAATACCTAATATTTTTATATTAATTCTGGGATGAGACGGTTTAGGGTTAGTATCTTACTGTTTAGTAATTTTTTATCAAAGAACAAATTCTTATAATTCAGGAATAATTACAGTAATTAGAAATCGTGTCGGAGATGTAATAATTATTATAAGGTTATTATTTTTTTTTAATTTTGGGGCATTTGACATTTTAAGAATAAATAATTTGGAGGTAGTATGTAGTCTATTTATTATTATTGCTGGCCTTACTAAAAGAGCTCAAATTCCCTTTTCAGCTTGACTTCCAGCAGCAATAGCTGCCCCTACACCAGTTTCTTCTCTTGTTCATTCTTCAACTTTAGTGACAGCAGGAGTTTACATTTTAATTCGATTTTATTTTATTTTTGAAAACAATTTATTTTCCTTACTTTTACTTAAAATTTCCTTATTAACCATATTAATATCAGGATTAAATGCCTTTTTTGAAGTAGATTTAAAAAAAATTATTGCTTTTTCAACTTTAAGTCAATTATCAATAATAATAATAATTATTTCTTTAAATATAAAAGACATAGCATTTTTTCATTTAATTATACATGCCATTTTTAAATCTATACTATTTTTATGTGCTGGTATAGCTATTCATACATTGAATGGTATCCAAGATATTCGAGTGCTAGGAAATTTTTTTAGTTGTTCCCCAATAATTTCTAGATGTATATTAATCTCAGTTCTTTCATTAATAGGATTTCCATTTATTGGGGGATTTTATTCAAAAGATTTAATTGTGGAATTTTTTCTTTTAAATTCCACAAATTTAATAATAATATTAATATTTTTAACTAGTCTAATATTTACCTTTCTTTATTGTTTACGTCTAATATATTTCATAACTTTGAAGGGGGTTCTTTCTTTAAGTTTTAGTAAAAATAATTTCGATAAAAACTTAACTTTTCCAATTTATGTATTAACAATATTCTTATTGTTATGCGGGAATTTCTTATTTTGATTCTTACTTCCAAGAATAAAAATTATTTTCATTAGAAAATTCCAAAAAATGTTTAGAATTATTTTACTAATAATAATTTTTTATTTTTGAAGAGTAATTTTTTTACTTAAAAAACCATTTAAGTTAAAGAAAAATAAAAATATAGAATTTATATACAAAATGTGATTTATATCTAGTTTAACAAGAATAATTTTTCTAAAGAATAGAAAAATCTTTATAAAAATAACAATAATGGATTGAAAATGGATAGAACTGTCAGGCCCTAAAAGAATTAAAATTAATTTTTCTAATTATTCTTTAATTTTTCTTTGAATAAATAATCCTAATTTTAATAAAATAGTATTATTAATTATATTAATATTTTTAATAAATATATATTGTTTTTATAGTTTATAAAAAATATTACACTGAAAATGTAAAGAAAATTCAATTAAAAACAAAATAACTTCAGGTGTAAAGCACAAAAAATTTTGAATTTTTAGGGAATAATTAAATTTATTGAAGTTATTTTAGTAAAAATATCATAGATATTTAATTTATCCTATCAAGATAACCCTTTAATCAGGCACTTTACTTAAAATATATGATTACATCTATTATAAATAAGGGGCGACAGCCGTCTATCACATTTAATGGTCGGTTTAGATGTAACAAATGTAATGTTAGTTTAGCCACATTTATTAATTAATAAATTCGGAAGGAGAAAAATAGATGAGGACATCTAGCACTAAATAAAAACAATTTAAATTATAACCCTACCGTCAATTAAATTTTATCATACCTTCCTTTAATATGTAAAGATAACCGATAGACAGGAGTTTTTACAAAAAAATGTAGAATTTAGGAGATTCTCATTGAAAAAAATAATTTTTGGCCAAAAAAATAAAAATTAAGTTTGGTTCTACTGGAAAATCTTATTAAATTTTTTATGTTTCCTTTTAAAAAAATAATTAACAGAAAATTTAATTTTAATAATAAAAAAAAATTTATAAAGATTTAATTAATTTTCTAGCCAACTTTGTGCCAGCAGCAGCGGTTACACAAAGAGAAAGTTTTCTTTTATAAAAATAAAAATTTTTTATTTAAAAAATGTTGAAAAAAGAAAAGGTGAAATTTTTATTTTGTACATGTTTATAAATGATTATGTAAATTCTTAAAATTAAACAAGGATTAGATACCCTTCTATTTAGAGCTAATAAATTGTTAGTATACAACAATTGTGAAAACAAAAAATCATGGCGGTATCTTTAACTTTTCAGAGGAATTTGCTCTTTTATGGATAAAACACCAGAATCTTACTAAAATTTGTTAAAACAGCTTGTATACCACTATTAAAGTAATACTTTACTAGTATTACTTAAATTTTCTAAATGAAGAAAAAATTAAGTCAAGGTGCAGCAAAAATTTTTGGATGAAGTGAATTACATTTCTTTTTAGAAAAAAAAAATTGAAAGTAATAAATATAGGATTTGAAAGTAAATTTTTAATAAAATGATTAATTGAAAAAAGTTCTAAGATATGTACATATCGCCCGTCACTCTTTTAAAAAGATAAGTCGTAACAAAGTTAAAATACTGGAAAGTGTTTTAAAAGTGAAATCAAAATTGATATTTCATTTACAATGAGAACTTTGTTTAATAAAAACCACTTTTTTTTAAATAAAAAATTATTTTTAAAAGTACTTTAATAAAAAATTAAATTTGTTTTAATCAAAAACAAAAACTGAAAAGGAATGTTTTAAAAAATTAAATAGTAATTTTTATTTACCTTTAGTATTAGGGATTTTCGAAAAAAAATAAAATTTTATTTTTCTCGAAATTAGTGGATCTATTAAGAACAAAAAGAAATTTTATGTTTCAAAATAAAAATTAATTTCTTAATAGAAGTGAAATTCTTGTCAATACTAATTATAGCTAGTTATTTAAAATAACTAAATGTTTACTTATTTTTTTTTAATTTTAAAATTAATTAATAAGTTAAAAATTAAGGGATAAGCTTTAATTTTTTTTTAAAAAAATTAAAGAACGTTTCAAGAAGAATTAAAATTTTTCTTTCTATTATAATAGATAATTATAATAATTTTTTATTATTAAATTAAAAATACTTACTTTTATAAATAATTTTATATATAAATAAAAATGAAAATATTAGTAAAATAAATTGTTACGGAAATATATTTGATATATATAATAAAAATACAATAAAAATAATTCCAAAGAATTAGGCAAACAATTTTTTTGACTGTTTATTAAAAACATTGCATTTAGTTTCAAATTAAATGTAAATCCTGCTCAATGAATAATTTTAATTGCTGTAGTATTTTGACTATACAAAGGTATTGTAATAAGACTTTAATTGAGTGCTAAGAGAATGGAATTTCAAAAAAATTCTTTTTTGAAATTAATAATTGAAGTTATTTTTATTTGTGAAGAAACAATAATAGAAATTAAGGACAAGAAGACCCTAAGAATTTTAGTTTAATTATTTATATAGTCTATATAAATAATTTAATTTAATTGGGGCGATTATAAAATATTATAAACTTTTATCTAAAAAAATTTGACCCATTATTAATGATAATTTGGTAAAATACTCTAGGGATAACAGCGTAATAATTTTAGATAGTTCATATAGAAAAAATAGTTTGCGACCTCGATGTTGGATTAGGATTCTAATTTAATGAAGAAGTTAAATCAAGAAGTTTGTTCAACTTTTAATATCCTACATGATCTGAGTTTAGACCGATGAGAATCAGGTTGGTTTCTATCTTAATTTAAATTAAATTTTAATTAGTACGAAAGGAATATTAAAAAGAAATAAAAATTTTATAAATTCAACAGTTTTTGCATCAATTTTTGGACTTGTTAAAGTGGCAGAAGAAAATGCTAGGAATTTAAGCTTCCTCTATGATTATTCCTTTAATAATTATAAGAATAATTATATATCTTTTATTAGTAATTATAACTTTAGTAAGAATTGCTTTTTTTACATTATTAGAGCGAAAAATTTTAGGTTATTCACAATTTCGGAAGGGTCCAAATAAAACAGGAATTTTAGGGCTCTTTCAACCCTTTAGTGATGCTCTCAAACTTTTTAGAAAAGAAATAAATTTAATATTTTATACTAATATTGTAATGCATATTATATCTCCTATATTAAGAATTTTAATAATATTATTATTGTGATTAATTTTTTTTTATAAAAGAGAAATAATAAATCTAAATTTAAGAATTATTTTATTTTTGTGTGTATCAAGAATAAGAAGTTATTCAATTTTATGAGGAGGTTGATCTTCTAACTCAAAATATTCTCTCATTGGGGCTTTCCGAGGATTTGCTCAAGTAATTTCCTATGAAGTGAGAATAGCTCTCATTTTAATTAGAGTAAGAATTTTATCTCAGAGATTTAACATTAAAGAATATATAATTATTCAAGATAATATTATAATATTTACTGGTTTTTCTTTTTTATTTTTAATTTGAATAGTAATTTGCCTAGCTGAGACTAATCGAACCCCATTTGATATATCTGAAAGAGAATCAGAATTAGTTTCAGGATTTAATATCGAATATGGTTCTTGATTATTTGCTATCATTTTCATTGCAGAGTATGGAATAATTATAGCATTAAGAATATTAACCAGATATTTATTTTTCGGGGCTTTAATTAAAACCAATTTATTTTTATTTGTTATTATAATATTAATAATTCTAATTCGTAGAACATATGTCCGTTTTCGCTACGATAAATTGATAATAATAGCTTGAAAAGTAATGTTACCTTTAACAATCATTATTTTTTTTTTAATTTTTTTCCTTTTTTTTTTGTTTCTAAGTACTTTTTGCATCAATTTTTGGACTCCAAAAATTTAAACTTAAAAGATCTTAACAACGAAAATGTTATGTGTTTCTTACACTATTTAAATTTTACAAAGATTAAATGAAAATTCATTAAAAATAGGTTAGAAGCCTAAAAATTAATCTTTTTAAAATTTAATAGGATTTCTCAATATATTCATTAACAGTGAATAGCCTCTATTTTGGCTTCTACTAAAAAATAGATTTTATTCTAAATTCAGGTCGAAACTGAATGCAATTTCATCGCTTTATTTTAACAGAAAAGGTAAAACAATTTCTAAATGCAAATTAGATTTTATAAACTTTAAATACTTTTCTCTTTATTTCAATCAATCAATTATTCCTAAATTTCATTCATAAACAAGACCAAATAAAATAATTAAATTAATTAAAATAAAAGAAAAAATGACAGAGAAACTTTTATTTTGTAATAAAATTGGATAGGGTAAAATAATTACAATTTCTACATCAAAAACCAAGAAAATAATGCCAATAAAAAAAAATTTAAGAGAAAATGGGACTCGAGACTGAGAAAATGGGTCAAACCCACATTCAAAAGGGGATATTTTTTCTTTTATTTGTATCCCCACAAACTTAAAAGAAAAAAATATTAAAATGAAAAAAATAATAATTAGTAAGACACTTAAATAATTAAAAATTATTTAATTTTTAAAAAACTATTTAATTGGAAATTAAACGTACTAGTTTATACTAATTAAATAATAAATTCATCAATATATAAAAGTATATAGAAATAATCAAACTACATCCACAAAATGTCAGTATCAAGCAGAAGCTTCAAATCCAAAGAAATGTTCCCTAGAAATTAAATGATTATTCACACGAATTAAAGTAACTATCAAAAATACTGATCCAATAATTACATGAATTCCATGAAATCCAGTGGTCAAAAAGAAAGTAGACCCAAAAATACCATCTGAAATACAAAATTGAGCTTCGTAATACTCAAATAATTGAAATAGTGTAAATAATGCTCCCAATAAAACAGTAATTTTTAATGACATTAAAGCATAAGAATAATTTTCATTTATAATACAGTGATGAGACCAAGTAACTGAAATACCAGAAGAGATTAAAATAGTGGAATTTAATAAAGGAATCTCAAAAGGATTAAAAGGAAAAATATTTTTAGGAGGTCATATTGACCCAATTTCTACATTTGGGGATAAACTTCTGTGAAAAAAAGCCCAAAAAAACGAAACAAAAAAAAAAACTTCGGATAAAATGAACAACAATATTCCTAATTTTAAGCCATTTAAAACCTCAAATGTGTGAAAACCTTGAAAAGAAGCCTCTCGAGATACATCTCGCCATCACTGAAAAGAAGATAAAACTAGAATCAAAAACGCTAGTATAAATAAATTTATATTATTATTATTAAAATAGTTAATAAAACCTAGGGTTAAACAAAAGGCTGAAATTGAACTCGATAAAGGTCAAGGTCTTTTTTCTACTAAATGAAAAGGATGAAATATCATAGGTTAAATTTCATTAATATATAAAGAAATCAAAGTTACAAATACAAATCTTTGAATAGCTGCAACAGCAGTCTCTAAAACCATTAAAATTATCATAATAGGAATAGAAATAATTATTATTGTATTTCTTAACAAAGCTATTGAAGACAAAAGGTGAATTAATAAATGACCCCTAATTATATTTGCCGTTAAACGAATAGATAAAGTGATAGGTCGAATTAAATTCCTTACAGTTTCAATTATTACCATAAAGACTCTTAAAAAAATAGGAGAACCTAATGGGACCAAATGGCATATTATCATATTAAATTTATTAACAAAACCAAATAACATTAAAGAAATTCAAATAGGAAAAGCTAAAAATATTGAAAAAATTAAGTGACTAGAGGAGGTAAAAACATAAGGCAAAAGTCCAATTAAATTTGCAATAAAAATAAGTATAAAAATAGAATTTAATATTAAGATATTTTTAATTTTTGAACTCTTGAGATTATTTATTATTTCCTGAAAAAATTTTTTTAAAAGAATTTTTCAGGAAATAATAATGGAAGAAGGCCTAGATCAATAAATTACTGGAAATATTATTATTGGTGTGAGCAATATAATTCAATTTATTGAAAAGTAATTGGATGTTGAAGGATCGAAAATTGAAAATAAATTATTTATCATTTAAATGTAATTCTTTTATTATTTTTATTAATGTATTTTTTAAAATTTATATTAAAATTTATTTTTAAAAAGAAAGTGTTAATTAAAATTGAAAAAAGAATTAAAATAATTGTTAAAGAAATTAATATTCAATTTATAGGGAAAAGTTGAGGAATTGAAAAGCACTTTTGGTAATTAAAGACTGACATTCTTTTGTTATGTATTTAACTAGCTTTTCCATTGAAAGTATAATAACTATATTTTGGTTTAAGAGACCATTGCTTAAATTTCAGCCATTCAATGAGACTAACTTTTTATAAAATTAATAAAATTTTTTAATGAAGTAATTTCTAAAGAAATGGGTATAAATCTATGATTTGCTCCACAAATTTCAGAACATTGTCCAAAGAATATTCCTGGACGTTTGCAAATTGAAAAACATTGGTTTAACCGGCCTGGAACGGCATCTATTTTTACTCCGAGAGATGGAATTGTCCATGAGTGGATTACATCAGCCGATGTAATCAAAAATTTAATTCTTGTATTGAATGGAATAATTAAGTTATTGTCAGTCTCAAGAAGACGAAAAGAATTAATATTCATTTCTTGCTCAGGAATTATAAATGAATCAAATTCTTTGTTAAAATCTGAATATTCATAAGATCAGTATCACTGATGACCTAAAATTTTAATTGATATTTGAGAATTAAATAATTCGTCTGAAAGATAAAGTAAATGAAGGGAAGGAATTGCAATAAAAATTAAAGTTAATGCTGGAATAATGGTCCAAATAATCTCAATTTCCTGGCCTTCTATTAGAGATCGTCTAGAAAATTTGTTTAAAATAATGTTTATTAGTATATAAATTGTAATAATGGTAATCATTAAAATAATTATTATTGAATGGTCATGAAAGAAAGATATTTGTTCTATAATTGGGGAATTCCTATCAGGAAATGAAATTAATGATCATGTTATCATAAGTTTACTTTAAAATAATATTATTTTGATTAAATGTGTGTTCTGAAGGGGGAAAATTTAATATTCATTCAATTGAGGAATTTGGAGCTTGTGTGGAAATAATAATTTTTTTATTTGTTATTGAAATTCAAATGATGATAATTAATAAGTTTACCCCAATTAATGAGATAATTGACCCTATTGAGGATATCAAGTTTCATTTAGAAAAGAAATCTGGGTAATCAGAATAACGTCGGGGTATCCCTCTTAATCCTAAGAAATGTTGAGGGAAAAATGTTAAATTTACACCGATAAATGTAATAGTGAATTGCCTTTTTGTAAGAATTCTATTGAAATTTAGCCCAAAAAACATTGGAAACCAATGAATAATTGCTCCTATAATTGCGAATACTGCTCCTATTGATAGTACATAATGAAAATGTGCTACTACGTAGTAAGTATCATGAAGAATAATATCAATTGATGAATTAGCAAGTATGATTCCTGTTAGTCCCCCAACAGTAAAAAGGAAGATAAACCCAAGAGCCCATAAAATAGGGGTATTAAATTTAATGTTTGTTCCGTGTAAAGTTGCTAGTCATCTAAAAATTTTAATTCCAGTTGGAACTGCAATGATTATAGTCGCTGAAGTAAAGTATGCTCGGGTATCTACGTCTATTCCTACTGTAAATATATGGTGAGCTCAAACAATAAATCCTAATAAACCGATTGCTAATATAGCATAAATTATTCCTAAGTTTCCGAATGGTTCCTTTTTTCCAGTATGAAAACAAATAATTTGTGAGATTATTCCAAATCCTGGGAGAATAAGAATGTAAACTTCAGGATGTCCAAAAAATCAGAATAGATGTTGATATAAAATAGGGTCTCCTCCACCCGAAGGGTCAAAGAAGGAAGTATTGAAGTTTCGATCTGTTAATAATATTGTAATAGCCCCAGCTAATACTGGTAAAGAAAGAAGAAGTAGGATAGCAGTAATAAAAACTGACCAAACAAATAAAGGTATTCGTTCTATTGTTATTCCTATGGAACGTATATTAATAATAGTAGTGATGAAATTGATTGCCCCTAGAATTGATCTTGCACCTGCAAGATGAAGAGAAAAAATAGCTATGTCTACTGAAGGTCCATAATGAGAAAGATTAGATGAGAGAGGAGGATAAACAGTTCACCCTGTCCCTGCCCCTCTTTCGACTAGTGAGGAATTTATTAATATAAATAAGGAGGGAGGGAGGAGCCAAAATCTTATATTATTTATTCGGGGAAATGCCATATCTGGAGCACCTAATATAATAGGAACAAGTCAATTTCCAAATCCTCCAATTATAATAGGTATTACTATAAAAAAAATTATAATAAAGGCATGAGCAGTAACAATTACATTATAAATTTGGTCATTTCCAATTAATCTTCCAGGTTGTCCTAGTTCTATTCGAATTAAAATTCTTATGGAAAGGCCTAGCATTCCTGCCCATCTTCCAAAAATTAAATATATTGTTCCAATGTCTTTATGATTTGTTGAAAATATTCATCGCGGTAAAATGACTGATGAAGGTGATAAATTGTAAATTTATTTATGGATAAATCCTTTTGCCAGTCTAATTAAAATAAGATTTACTTTTAGGTAATTTTTACTTTGAAGGTAAATAGTTTTATAACTTAAAATCTTAACATATTATAAAAGTTATAACTAAAATTAAGATATTTAAATTTAAATTTAGAAAAATTATTTTAATAATTTTAGAAAATTTTAATGCTTTCGCCAACTTTCTTCTTAAGAAGAAAACGGGCGATAGAAGCCGTATGTAAAAATAAGTATTAATAAGTGAAGAAACAATAAGAATTATTATAATTAATATAGAAAATTTAATAATTATTAAAATGGAAATTAGTTTTATAAAAAACCCTAAAAATGGGGGTATACCTCTAATAGATATTATTGCTGAAACCAATATAATTTTTTCATGTGTTTTTATTTTTTTTAAAAAAAAATTTCTAATTATATAAATATTATTTTTATTTAAAATTAAAAAAATTTTAAATAAAATTACTCTATAAATTACTAGGTAAATAATTCAAAAATTTCTTGAAATACTAATTAAAATTGTAATTCATCCTAAGTGGGAAATTGATGATAAAATTATTAATTTGCGAATTATTTTAGATCTTATTGCCATTAAAGATCCAAAAATTGAAGAAGCTACTCTAAAAATTAAGAAAATTCTAGAAATTATTTTTGTTAAAATGAATAAGGGAATTACTTTTTGAAGTGTAAGTAAGATTAAAAGCCTGTTTAATTTAAGAGTTTCACTAATTGAAACAACCCAAAAATGAAAAGGAATTATCCCTAATTTAATTATTATTGAAATGTTAATGATAATTAAAAATAAATTTAATTCTTCTATTGTCCACATAATTGACCTTATAAAAAATAATGATGAAGAGAATGATTGAATTACAAAATATGAAATTATTGAGTTACAACTGGAAATATTTTTATTATTAATAATGGGTAAAAAAGCCATTAAATTAATTTCTAGTGTTGTCCAAAAAATGAATCAAAAATTTGAAGAAATTGAAATAATAATTGTAATTAAAATTATTCAAATTATTAGTATTTTAAAAAAAATTAATAAAGGAATTTATCATATTTGGGGTATGAGCCCACTAGCTTTAATTAGCTTACTTTATT